AACGAAGTGCCTGAAAAAAAGGATTATTTTGATAGAATAAATCATGTACCATGTACCCTCGTTACACTTAATGGAATCAAACCATCCCTTAAAACTTCAAAAGCTTTCGTACGTCATATACTGAAATGTAAAAAGATAAGCTAAAAAAGCTTATAGGTTCATACCCTGTTAATGAAAGTAAAATCTTTCTCTTTTTAATTAAAATTTACAAAATTATTTTCTTTAATTCAATAATTATAGGAACAATAATTGCAGTATCATCTTATTCATGAATAAGAATATGAATAGGATTAGAAATCAATTTATTATCAGTAATTCCACTTTTCTCGTCTAAAAAAGACATATTATCATCAGAATCATCAATAAAATATTTTATCACACAAGCAATAGCCTCAATAGTTCTATTAACGTCAACAATTATAATATTAAACATGAACGAATTTATTTTCCCCCTAATAAATAAGTCATTTTCAATTATAATTAATACAGCGTTAATAACTAAATTAGGAGCGGCACCATTTCATTTCTGATTCCCAGAAGTAATTGAAGGACTAAACTGGAACAATTCATTAATTCTATTAACATGACAAAAAATCGCCCCAATAATACTAATCATAAACATAAATGTTAATAAAACATTCATTTTAAGAATTATCATTATATGTCTAGTAATTAGAACAGTAAGAGGGTTCAACCAAGTAAGATTACGAAAAATTATAGCATTTTCATCTATCAATCATATTGCATGAATATTATCAACAATAATAATATCATACTCAGCGTGAACAATTTATTTTATTATTTACAGAATATTAACAACTATAATTTCTTATATTTTCAATACAACAAAATCATTTTACTTAAATCAATTAAATAATATTATAAATGACAGAAAACTAACTAAACTTTCATTACTATTAAACTTTTTATCTTTAGGAGGACTACCGCCATTTTTAGGATTCCTTCCGAAATGAATTGTTATTAATTGATTAACAAATAACAGAATAATAATAATAACAGGAATCTTAATCGTCACAACATTAATTATATTATTTATTTACATACGATTAATAATAGCATCTCTTATATTATCAGTAAACGAACCTAAATTACCTATCATCAAAGTAAATAATAAAGTATTAATAACAATAAACATAATTATAATAATAGGTCTTATTGTATGTACATACACAATAAACATAATGTAAAATAAATAATCAAAAAAAATAAACTCTACCTCAAGCCTTACCAGAATAATAACATGAAATATAAAATGATATAAAAAAAAGTCTTTAACTTAAGTCTAAGCCCTAATTGATACAACTCAATATAAGGATTTAAGTTAAAAAAAACTAACAACCTTCAAAGTTGTAAATAGACTCTCGCCTCTAAGCCTTAAGTTTAAAAAATTACTTAACTTTAAATTTGCAATTTAAAATCATTAGTTTGACTATTAAACTATGGTAAAAAGGGTTAAACCTGTTAGTAAATTTACAGTTTACTGCTTAAACTCAGCCATATTACCGAATAAATGATTATTTTCAACTAACCACAAAGATATCGGAACACTTTATTTTATTTTCGGATCCTGATCAGGAATAGTAGGTACATCTCTTAGACTACTTATTCGAGCAGAATTAGGTAATCCCGGATCCTTAATTGGAGACGACCAAATTTACAACGTAATTGTTACAGCCCATGCATTTGTTATAATTTTCTTCATAGTTATACCAATTATAATTGGAGGATTCGGAAATTGATTAGTACCACTAATACTAGGAGCCCCAGACATAGCATTTCCTCGAATAAATAATATAAGATTCTGATTATTACCCCCTTCATTAACTCTCCTTTTAATAAGAAGAATTGTTGAAAATGGAGCAGGAACTGGATGAACAGTGTACCCCCCACTAGCATCTAATATCGCTCACGGAGGAGCATCCGTTGATTTAGCAATTTTTAGTCTGCACCTAGCAGGAATTTCTTCAATTTTAGGAGCTGTAAATTTCATTACAACAGTGATTAATATACGACCACAAGGAATATCATTTGATCGAATACCTTTATTTGTATGAGCTGTTGTAATTACAGCAGTACTTTTACTATTATCTCTCCCAGTACTTGCAGGAGCTATCACAATACTACTTACAGATCGTAATATTAATACCTCATTCTTTGACCCTGCAGGAGGAGGAGATCCTATTTTATATCAACACCTATTCTGGTTCTTTGGACATCCTGAAGTTTATATTTTAATTTTACCAGGATTCGGAATAATCTCTCACATTATTAGCCAAGAAAGAGGAAAAAAGGAAGCATTTGGAACTCTAGGAATAATTTATGCAATAATAGCAATTGGATTATTAGGATTCGTAGTATGAGCACATCATATATTTACCGTAGGTATAGATGTTGACACACGAGCATACTTTACTTCAGCCACAATAATTATTGCTGTTCCAACAGGAATTAAAATTTTCAGTTGATTAGCTACCCTCCACGGAACTCAATTAAATTTTTCTCCTTCAATATTATGAGCACTAGGATTTGTATTTCTATTTACTGTAGGAGGACTTACAGGAGTAATTCTAGCCAATTCATCAATTGACATTATACTTCATGACACCTATTATGTAGTAGCCCACTTTCACTATGTTCTATCTATAGGAGCAGTATTTGCAATTATAGCAGGATTAGTACACTGATATTCACTATTTACAGGATTATCCCTAAACCCAAAACTATGTAAAATCCAGTTTATTATTATATTTATTGGAGTAAACATAACGTTTTTCCCTCAACACTTTTTAGGATTAAGAGGTATACCACGACGATACTCTGATTATCCTGATGCTTACACCCTATGAAATATTATCTCATCCATCGGATCTATAATCTCACTAATCGGTGTAATATTCCTGATCTATATTATTTGAGAAAGAATCTCATCTACACGAAAAAGAGTTATTTCACTTAGAATAACTTCATCAATTGAGTGACTACAAAGATATCCTCCTGCTGAACACAGATATTCTGAATTACCTATACTATCATCACTATTCTAATATGGCAGAATAGTGCAACGGACTTAAACCCCGTATATAAAGTTTTTACTTTTTTTAGAAATAGCAACATGAAAATTATTATTATTACAAGACAGAGCTTCCCCCTTAATAGAGCAATTATCATTTTTTCATGACCACACTTTACTAATTCTAGTTATTATTACAATTTTAGTAGGACAAATAATATCAGGACTACTATTTAATAAATTAACTAATCGATTTTTATTGGAAGGACAATTAATTGAAATCATTTGAACAATCCTACCAGCCATTACACTTATTTTCATTGCCCTACCATCACTACGACTAATTTATATTTTAGATGAAACTAATAATCCTTTAATTTCAATTAAAACAATTGGACATCAATGATATTGATCATATGAATATTCTGATTTCAAAAACATTGAATTTGACTCCTATATAATTCCAATTCAAGAAATAAAAAATTTTAATTTTCGATTATTAGATGTAGAAAATCGAATAGTAGTTCCATTTATATCACAAGTACGAATAATTATTACTGCAGCAGATGTAATTCATTCATGAACCATTCCAGCCCTAGGAGTAAAAGTAGATGCTACCCCTGGACGATTAAACCAAACAAGATTTACTTCATCACGATCAACGATTTTATATGGTCAATGTTCAGAAATCTGTGGAGCAAACCATAGATTTATACCAATTGTAGTAGAAAGAATTTCTCCTTCATTCTTCATTAAATGAATTTCTAAAATAATTGAAATCTCATTAGATGGCTGAAAGTAAGTAATGGTCTCTTAAACCATAAAATAGTAAATTAACAAATACTTCTAATGAAAACCTTATTAAAATATAAACTTAAAAATTTAGTTAAAATATAACATCAATTTGTCAAATTGAAATAAATATTAAGTATTAATTTTTAATTCCTCAAATAGCACCATTAAATTGACTAACACTAATAATTATATTTGCAACAATTCTTGTTATATTCAATGTAATTAATTATTATTCAACATTATATCCAATCAAAAAAAGACAATATTCTTTTAAAAAAACAATTAAAAATTGAAAATGATAGCAAACCTATTTTCCTCATTTGACCCTTCTACAAACTGAAATACATCAATTAACTGAACAAGAACAATTCTAGGAATAATAATTATTCCAGTTTCATATTGAATAATTCCTTCACGTAATCTCATTCTATGAAACAAAATCATTAGAATTCTTCACAAAGAATTTAAAACACTAATCGGGCCTAAAATTAAAGGATCAACTTTAATATTTATTTCATTATTTAGATTAATTCTATTTAATAACTTCCTAGGATTATTTCCTTACATTTTTACAAGAACAAGACATATAGTATTAACATTATCACTTGCATTACCATTATGATTATCATTTATACTATTTGGATGAATTAATAATACAATTCATATATTTGCACATTTAGTTCCTCAAGGAACACCACCTGTACTAATACCATTCATAGTATGTATTGAAACCATTAGAAATATTATTCGGCCAGGAACATTAGCAATTCGACTATCAGCAAATATAATCGCAGGACACCTTTTAATAACACTTTTAGGAAATACTGGATCAATAATATCAATAATAATAATTAATCTACTTTTAATTACACAAATTCTATTATTAGTTCTAGAATCAGCAGTAGCTATTATTCAATCATATGTATTTGCTGTATTAAGTACACTTTACTCAAGAGAAGTTAATTAATGTCACATAAGAATCACCCCTATCATTTAGTAGAGGCTAGTCCCTGACCAATTCTAGGATCACTTAGAGCACTAATCATAATATCTGGAATTATTAAATGATTTCATATATTTAATAATTCACTTTTAATAATTGGAGCAGTATCAATATTAATAATTATATTTCAATGATGACGTGATATCTCACGTGAAGCTACATTTCAAGGATTACATAGATATCCAGTAACAATAGGAATACGATGAGGAATAATTCTATTTATTACCTCAGAAGTATTTTTTTTCATTTCATTTTTCTGAGGATTCTTTCACAATAGATTAGCACCAACAATCGAAATTGGTATATTATGACCTCCCAAAGGAATTAACCCTTTTAATCCAACTCAAATTCCTCTTCTAAACACATTAATCCTATTAACGTCAGGACTTACAGTTACATGAGCCCACCATAGATTAATAGAAAATAATTTAAAACAAGCAACTCAAGGTCTAACATTAACAGTATTACTAGGAATATATTTTACAGCACTCCAAGCATTTGAATATATCGAATCTTCATTTACTATTTCAGACGCAGCATATGGATCCTCATTTTTTGTAGCTACTGGATTTCACGGAATCCATGTAATTATTGGGACAACTTTTTTAGGAGTATGTTTAATCCGGCATATAAAAAATCATTTCTCACAAACTCATCATTTCGGATTTGAAGCAGCTGCATGATACTGACATTTCGTAGACGTAGTATGATTATTCCTATATATTTCAATTTACTGATGAGGTAGATAACTTAAATAGTATAAAAATTATTTCTAGCTTCCAACTAGAAGATCTAAAAAATAGTTTAAGTAATTCATTCATTAATAATTATAGCTTTAGTAATTACAGCAATTACCACAATTCTAGTAATATTATTAAATCTGACAGCAAAGAAAATAATTATAGATCGAGAAAAAAGATCTCCATTCGAATGCGGTTTTGATCCAAAATCGTCGTCACGATTACCATTCTCTATACATTTTTTCCTAATTGCAATTATTTTCTTAATTTTTGATGTAGAAATCACCTTACTTTTACCTATAATTATTACATTAAAATTTAATAATACAGTAATATATTCAGTAACATTATCATTTTTCATCATCATCTTAATAGTAGGACTCCTTCATGAATGAAAACAAGGCGCCTTAACATGAACTAATTAGGATAATAGTTAATTATAACGTTTAATTTGCATTTAAAAATAATTGGTCTATACTGATTTATCTTAAATAAGAAGCAAAAATTGCGTTTAGTTTCGACCTAAAAATCTGATTTAAATTAATCCTTATTTTTAATTGAAACCAAATAGAGGTATATCACTGTTAATGATAAAAATGAATTAAATTCCAATTAAAGAAATATACAAAAATAAGCTTCTAACTTAATTAAAAGCACTTAGTGTTTATATTTCTATTTATATAGTTTAAATAAAAACATTACATTTTCAATGTAAAATTAACTAAAATTTATAAGTACCTAAAAACTAAAAGTTTCCTTGATATCTTCAATATCATGCTCTAAATAAGCTATTTAAGTAAAACATAAAAATTATTAAAATCCACATTAATATCAAAATAAAAAAAATCTTAATTCTATTAAACATTAAAACCTGAAAACCTGAAGAATTTATAAAAAGTAGATTATAAATTTTCTGAGCACCAAAATACTCAGCTCAACCCTGATCTAAAACCTTATAAAAAACAGAGCCCCCAACAGTAGGATAATAATTAACTCCAAAAGTAGAAATAATAGGTATATTTCATATACCAGAAAGAAATATAGAAAACCTATATATTTTTATATAAAAATTATTATAATTCAATTTAAAATTAGATAATTCCAAGCCTAACCACAAACCAATTAAAATAAATAACAAAGTTATCAGCTTTATTCTCAAAGGTAAAATAACAATATAAGGATAAGGAAAAATAAATCAACTTAAACATCTACCCATAAAAACAACTAAAATAATTAAACCCGATATACCCTTTAACATAATATTTCTTCTATCAGAAACTGAAAATAATGATAAAAAATTTCAACTACCAACTCAAGAATAATAAACTAAACGAATTCTATAACAAACAGTTAAACCAATAGAAAAATAAAAAACAACATAAATATAAAAATTCAAATAACCCATTGATATAATTTCAGCAATAAGATCCTTAGAATAAAATCCTCTAAGAAAAGGTAAACCACAAAGAGAAATTCTGCAAATATTAAAGTAAACACAAGTTAAAGGTATAAAATTAACTAAGCCCCCCATAAAACGAATATCCTGACAATTACCTAAGTTATGAATAACATTTCCAGCACATATAAACAACAAAGCCTTAAACAAAGCATGAGTTAATAAGTGAAAAAAAGCCAATTTATAACCACCTAAAGAAAGAATTGATATTATTAAACCTAACTGACTTAAAGTAGAAAGAGCAATAATTTTTTTTAAATCAAATTCATATCTAGCTCCAACACCAGATATAAATATAGTTATACTAGAAATAAAAAGTAAGAAATATCTCAACTCCCAACCAAAAGTAAAATTAAAACGAATAAGTAAATAAACCCCTGCAGTAACTAAAGTAGAAGAATGAACTAAAGAAGAAACAGGTGTAGGAGCTGCCATTGCAGCAGGAAGTCAAGAAGAAAAAGGAATTTGAGCTCTTTTAGTTATAGCCGCCAAAAGAACTAAATAAGAAATTATAGTTATATAAAAATCTCCTTTTAACTCTTCAAGATAAAAATAATAATTTCATCTACCATAATTTAATATTCATGCAATAGCTATTAACAAAGCAACATCACCTAAACGATTTCTTAAAGCAGTGATTATCCCAGCATTATAAGATTTTATATTCTGATAATAAATAACCAAACAATAAGAAACAAGTCCTAAACCATCTCAACCTAATAAAATACTAATCAAATTAGGACTAATAATCAATAACATTATAGAAACAACAAATATAACAACAAGAAGAATAAATCGATTAAGATTATAATCCCCATGTATATAATCATAACTATAATAAATTACTATACCAGAAATAAACAAAACAAATCTCATAAAAAGTAAAGTTATTCAATCAAATAAAAAAGTTATAACCAAAGAACTAGAATTAATTAAAACAAATCTAAATTCCAAAAAATAAACTAAATCACATATAATAAAATACATTCTTAAAATAAAACTTAAGAAACTAAAAAAAATCATGAAAAAAAAGTAAACCAAACAAATATTTATTACTTAAGACAAATTAATGCTTCACTGACACCACAAATCAAAATTTTATATAAACTACCTAAGTTAAATTCAAAGAACCATATAGTCACCAGCTAAAAAAAGTAAATTTAATGGAACTCAATGTAAAATCAATAATAAATATTCACGAAAACTACATAAATATAGAGAATATAAACCAGAATAAAAAATACCATGCTGGCTAAAAGAATAAAGAAACAAAGAATAAACAGCTCTAAAAAAAGAAATCAACATTAAAAAAATTATATTTAAAAACCTTGAACCTAAAATTCTATTAATAAGTATTAATTCACCAAGCAAATTCAAAGAAGGAGGAGCTGCAATATTTGAAGAAACAAGTAAAAATCAAATCAAAGAAAGTCTAGGCATAATATTAATTAAACCCTTATTAATATATAAACTACGACTCATTAAACGTTCATAACAAATATTAGCTAAACAAAAAAGACCAGAAGAACAAAGTCCATGAGCAACCATTATAGCCAAAGAACCCCCTATCCCTCAATAATTTAAAGTTAAAATACCTGACAATACAAGTCCTATATGAGAAACTGAAGAATAAGCAATTAAAGATTTTATATCTCTTTGCCGCATACAAATTAAAGAAACATAAAATCCACCAATTAAACTTAAACTAATAAAAAAAATATTAATTTTTATTCCTAACTCCATAAAAATAACTATTAAACGTATAAGACCGTACCCCCCAAGCTTAAGCATAATACCAGCCAAAATTATAGAACCTGAAACAGGTGCTTCCACATGAGCCTTTGGTAGTCAAAGATGTAAAAAAAACATAGGAACCTTAACAAAAAAAACAAAATTTATTAAAATATAAATTATAAGCCTTTCAACAAATGAAAAGAAAAATATATAATGTAAAGAATTAAAAACAATGTAACAAAAAAACAATGAAATCATTATAGGTAATGAAGCTAATAAAGTATAAAAAAGTAAATAAACCCCTGCCTGCAAACGCTCAGGTTGATACCCTCAACCAATAATTAAAATCAATGTAGGAATTAGACTAACTTCAAAAAAAATATAAAAAATAAATAAATTTAAAGAACTAAAAGTAATATACAAAGAAATTATTAAAATCAAAAGAACAAACAAAAAAACTCCTCATCAATTATTATTTAAATAAATTTTTTCTCTAGCCATAAGTATTAAACTACAAATTCAAAATCTTAATAAAATAAGAACATAAGATAAAAGATCCATACCTAAATCCAAAGATAAATAAGAAAATAAACTAGAAGGAGATAAACATAACAAAAAAAGAAATCTAACAAATAGTCAAACAACTTGGCTGAATCAAAAATCAACAAAACATAAAGGAATCATAAAAATTAAAGTTATAAGAAATATTATCATAAAACTCTAAAACTTTGAAAATAATCATTTCCATGTGTTCGAATTAAAGAAACCAAAACAGAAAGACCCAAAACACCTTCACAAACTCTAAAAGTTAAAAAAACTATTCTAAAAAAAAAGTCATTATCCAAACAATTAAAATAAGTAAAAAGTAATAAATAAACAGAAATAACTATAAATTCAAGACTCAATAATATTAAAAGTAAATGTTTACGTTTTATACTAAAAACAAGTAAACTAATAATAAATATTGTAAAACCTGAAAACAAAAAAACAGACATTAGTTTTTATAATTTAAACAAAATATTAGTCTTGTAAACTAAAAATAAGAAAATCCTTTAAAAACATCAAGAAAAAACACAAATTCATCTTTAATCTCCAAAATTAATATTTTAAATAAACTATTTCTTGAAATAATTACAATTCTTTTAATTACCAACTTAACAATCACAATAATATTTCTAATTATAAAACACCCATTGTCTATAGGATTAATACTATTAATACAAACAATTATTGTAAGACTATTATCAGGAAACATAACACAAAATTTTTGATTCTCATACATTTTATTTATTATTATAATTGGAGGAATACTAATTCTATTTATATATATAACAAGAATTGCATCAAATGAAAAATTTAAAACAAACATTAAAATTATAATTAATTTAATTATTACAGTACCCACAATAACAGTAATTACAATTTCATTAACAAACAAAATAAAAATAAATGAATTAAATGAATCATGAAAAACAACAGAATTTACAACCATATTAACAAAATTCATCAATTTACCAATAATAATAATAATAATATTTATAATAATGTACTTATTCCTAGCTTTAATTGCAACAGTAAAAATTACAAAATTTAAACAAGGATCAATTCGACAAATAAACTAATGAAAATACCTTTACGAAAAGAATCCCCAATACTAAAAATTGTAAACAATTCATTAATCGATTTACCATCACCATCAAATATTTCAACAATATGAAATTTTGGATCATTACTAGGACTATGTTTAGGAATTCAAATTATTACAGGAGTATTCCTAGCTATACATTACTGTCCAAATATTGAAACAGCATTTAACAGAGTAACACATATTTGTCGAGACGTTAATCAAGGGTGAATAATACGAACAATTCATGCAAACGGAGCATCATTCTTCTTTATTTGCTTATATATACATGTAGGACGAGGTATATATTATAGATCATACAACTTAGTATATACATGAATAGTAGGAGTAACAATTCTTTTCCTAGTAATAGCAACAGCATTTCTAGGATATGTATTACCATGAGGACAAATATCATTCTGAGGAGCAACCGTAATTACAAACCTACTATCAGCAATCCCATATCTAGGAAATACAATTGTACAATGAGTATGAGGAGGATTTGCAGTAGACAATGCAACATTAACTCGATTTTTCTCATTTCACTTCCTTCTACCATTTATTATTGCAGCAGCTGTTATAGTACACTTGCTTTTCCTACACCAAACAGGATCAAATAACCCCCTAGGAACAAATAGAAACCTAGACAAAATCCCATTTCACCCATACTTTTCATTTAAAGACATTCTAGGATTTGCATTTATAATATCAGCACTAGCCTTACTTTCAATAATTAATCCTTATATATTAGGAGATCCAGATAATTTCACGCCAGCCAACCCCCTAGTTACACCCGTGCATATTCAACCAGAATGATATTTCTTATTTGCATACGCAATCTTACGATCAATTCCTAATAAATTAGGAGGAGTAATTGCTTTAGCAATATCAATCGCAATCTTATACATTATACCATTCACTAACAAAAAAAAGTTTTCAAGAAATCAATTCTACCCAATAAATAAAATATTATTTTGAGCAATAGTAATTACTGTAATTATATTAACATGAATTGGGGCACGACCAGTTGAAGACCCCTACATTATTACAGGACAATCATTAACAATTATTTATTTCCTTTTCTATTTAATTAACCCAATAACATTTAAAATATGAGATAAAATATTAAAGTAACTAATGAACTTGAACAAGTATGTATTTTGAAAATACAAAAAAGAAGTAAAGTCTTCTATTAGTTTGTACTAAATTTTATTAACTAAATTAAAAAAATAAAAATAAATATTTTAAACCCTCAAAATAAAAATAAATAATTTAAAGAACTAGGAAGAAATCTCTTCCAAGCCAAATACATAAGCTTATCATAACGGAAACGAGGTAAAGTACCACGTACTCAAATCCACAAAAATGAAATAAAAACCAATTTAATAAAAAATATAAAAGAATTAAGATCTCCTCCTAAAAAAAGAAAAACACAAAGTATACTTATAAACAAAATACTAGCATATTCAGCAAGAAAAATTATAGCAAATCCACCTCTTCTATATTCAACATTAAATCCTGAAACCAACTCTGATTCACCTTCAGCAAAATCAAAAGGAGTACGATTAGTTTCAGCCAATCCTGAAATTACAAACATAAAAGACAAAGGCAAACATAAAAAAATAAATCAAACATAATATTGCATTATTATATAATCAAGCAAATTAAAACTTAAAGACAAAAAAATAAAAGATATTAAAATCAAAGCAAACCTCACTTCATAAGAAATAGTTTGAGCAACAGAACGTAAACCTCCCAATAAGGAATAAGAAGAATTAGAAGATCAGCCAGCTATTATAATAGTGTAAACTCTTAATCTAGAAACTCTTAAAAAAAAAAGTAAAGAAAAATTAAAATTAAAACAAACTCTAATAAAAGGCATCATCATTCATAAAAACAAAGAAATAAACAAATTTATAACAGGTGAAAAATAATAAATAACGAAATTAGACAACAAAGGAAATGTTTGTTCCTTAGTGAATAACTTTACAGCATCCGCAAAAGGTTGTAATAAACCTGTAAAACCAACCTTATTAGGACCTTTACGAATTTGAATATAACCTAAAACTTTACGTTCCAAAAGAGTTAAAAAAGCTACACCAACCAAAACAAAAATAATTAATAAAATTATTGAAAAAAATAACAATAATATATCACGTAAAATCAATATTACTTGTAATATAAATTACATAAAAAGATTCTAAATCTATCGCACTAATCTGCCAAAATAATTAACAAAATTCAAAATAAAAAATATTATTTCCATAAATGGTCCTTTCGTACTAAAATATAGAAAAAAAAACAAGATAGAAACCAACCTGGCTCACGCCGGTCTAAACTCAGATCATGTAAAATTTTAAAGGTCGAACAGACCTAATATTAAAGCTACTACACCAAATATTAATTTTAATCCAACATCGAGGTCGCAATCTTTTTTATAAATAAGAACTTTCAAAAAAAATTACGCTGTTATCCCTAAGGTAATTTAATCTTATAATCCAAATTAAGGATCAAAAAAACGCAAATTAGCGTTAATAAAAAATAAAGTTTATGAAATTTATCTATCACCCCAACAAAATTGAAAAAATGTAAAAATAAAACTTAAAAAATAACAAAAAATCAATAAAACTCTATAGGGTCTTCTCGTCTATATTAAAAATTTAAGCTTTTTAACTTAAAAATAAAATTCTAAAATAATAAATAAAAGACAGTAAATTTTTCATCAAACCTTTCATACCAGCTTCCAATTAAGAAACTAATGATTATGCTACCTTTGCACAGTCAAGATACTGCGGCCATTTAAATAATCATTGGGCAGGCCAGACCTTAAATAATAATCATAAAGACATGTTTTTAATAAACAGGTGAAAACTTAATTTGCCGAGTTCCTTTTATCTAAATAACAATAAAATATAAATAAAACTATACTAATTTAATCATTATAACAAAAATAAAAAAATTAAAATCTAATCCTAATAAATAATTAAAATAAAAAAAATCAAAAATAAAAACCTTAAAATATAACATCCTCCAAAAAATGGAAAATTCTAATCCTAAATAAAATTATTTATAAAATAAAAATTATAATAATATGATTTAAAGCTTATCCCAATAATCATAAATAAATATAAATGAATCAATATATAAAAATAGATACAATATAAATTAAATAAATTAAATTAATTTCTTAAGAAACTAGATATCATCAAAAACGAATAACATTTCATTACTATTATTTAATTATAAATATTTATTCAACAATAAAATAAATAAAATAATAGATCTTTTGAATTCGAGAAAATTAAATAATTAACAATAAATAAATCAACCCTGATACACAAGGTACAAAAAATAAATTCTTCTTTAAAAAAATTAAATAAATTCTATCTCAATACTATAAACTATAATAAAAAAATTTTTTCTAACGAAAACTAAAAAAAATATAATTCTTATTAACAAACAAAAAACATAAAAATAATAACTAAATTATAATCAAATTAAATTGAATTTCACAATTAACCTTTTAGTGTAAATAAAATACTTATATCAAGCTCTAATTTGTCATTCTAGGCTCATTTTCCAATAAGCCTACTTTGTTACGACTTATTCCACATTAATGTGAAAGCGACGGGCGATATGTGCATATTTTAGAGCTAAATCAAAACCCAAATAAAAAGAAATTACTATCAAATCCAATTTATCTAAAATTTTTAACAATTAAAACCAAACATAAAAGCAATGTAACCCATTTTAATTTTAATATAAACTGCACCTTGATCTGAAATAATTCATAATTAAAAATCATAAAAATTCAAGTTCTAATAAAATTTTTGTAAACAACGATATGCAAATTTAAAAATAAAATACTATTAATCGTGGATTATCAATTTAAAAAACAGGTTCCTCTGAAAAGACTAAAATACCGCCAAATTTTTTAATTTTAAAGGTCTTAACTATTAATAAATCAAGTATAAAATAACAATAAAAATAATAGGGTATCTAATCCTAGTTTAAAATAAAATTTTCTCAGCTTCAAAAACAAAAATGTAACTCATAACTAAACTTTAAATTTCACCTTAAAAAATCAAATTAAAATTACAATTAAACTTTTAACTAAACATAAAAAAATTAACTTGAATAATCTGTATAACCGCTACTGCTGGCACAAATTAAGTTTAATCTAAACTAAATTCCTAAATCATAAATCAATACAAAAATTAATTTTAAATACTGCAACAACCCAAACTTATAAAAAACATAAATGCTAAAACTCACATATACTCAAATCAGAAAGCTAATTTTCAAGCTAAAATAAAACTTTTTCAAAAATTCGCGGCGGACTAACCCAATTTTAACGAATCCACCATATGCCCCCTTTTATAAAAATTTAATACAGAACTATACAAAATAATAACAAAATTTAAACATTATTCTTAAATATATAATATAAAGAATCAATTATTATCCTAATTTAAGAACAAATAAAAAAGAAAACCCCCTTATAAAAGACAATATAATATATATTATTATTATATAATAATTAAAAATTACCAACCCAATATTGATTTTAATACCAAAAAATCCCCCTATAAAAATTTAATATAAGATTTTAAATTAAATCTTTTTTTATTTAATAAAAAAGCAATTATTACTAACCCAATATTTACATTAACACTTAATAATCAAACATAAGATTTAGTATAAAAATATAAAATAATAATAAAATTTAACTTTTATTACGTTTGTGTTAAATAAATTTGAATAATTAATTGTTTATATTAATCACTTAAGTAATAAATAAATTTAAATTTATATTAATTAATTCTTTATTTTAATTAATTTTATTTAAATATAATTAAATAAAAGTTAATTTTACCAATTATTCTTTATTAAAATTAATTAGTGTACGTACTAAAACACTCAAACTTATTCAACACAAACGTAATAAAAGTTAAATTTTAACTATAATTATGTATTCAAGGATGGTTACAGAAATATTGTAGAAGGGAGTTTTTTTTTTTTTTTTTAATAAAAATTATATGGATATGTATATATATATATATATGTATAATATATAATTTTAAATTTATATATTATAGATATATTTTTATATAGTAATATATAAATTTTTATATATAAATTCTGCATTTTATCTTAACTTTTATATTAAACAATAGTAAGTTTCTCTCTCTCTTTTCGAGTCTTTACCTAATAATAAGAATATTTAATAAATAAGAATAGTAAATAAATTGAAAGAATTAGTGAATTGATTTTACCTAAATCAATATATATAATATATATATAAATATATAAAAACTTATAATCTTTATAGAAATATAATATTATATATATATATAAAATTTATCATTTAATATATAATTATATATTTATTGGTGTTTATATAAATTTTAATATCAGAAAAAAAAATAAGCAAAAAAATCAAAAAAAAAGTCGTTTTTTCAACTAGTTATCTCTAGTTAAAATTTTCTTAGGAAAATACTAAAACCGTTTAACGGTATTTTCAAAAATAATCGTTAAATAAGTAGTATAAAAAAATAAAAACCGCCATAAACAAGGAATAATAAAAAATGAAAACATTAAAAAACAAAGTTTAACAACAAAAACTT